AACCAATTCTTGGTACAGGTTTTGCCATATTTTATCATCTCATAAATATAAGTCAGAGATATATGGATATATCCATTTCATGTCAAAACGGATCCTTTCTTTTTTTTTTATTTGTATATCCAGTCCCTTAGAAAGTCTCTTTTATTTTAGAAAGATTATCCTTGTCTTTGTTTATGTCTCGGGTTGGTACAAATTACTATAATTCGTCCCCGTCTACGGATCAGTCGACATTTTTCACAAATTTTACGAACAGAGGCTCTTATTTTCATATTTATCATTCCTTAACTTAATTTCTAATTTACTTATTGGAAGAAAATAAGTTTCTTGAGATTTTGAACTTTCGAATTGTATCTCTTCGAAAGCAATATTGAAGTTGAAAAAATAAATCAACTAATCGTTTGAATCCTTGTTTCAGAGTCTATAAATTATATGCCCTTTGGTTGAATCATAACGACTTATTTTAATTTTTACTCTATCTTCCAGTAGTATACGTATAAAACTACGCCGAATCCTTCCTGAACCATAACCTAGAATCCGATCTTCATTATCTAATCGAATCTTAAGTATACCATTCGGAAGTGATTCAGTAATTAAATTTCCATGAATCCATTTTTTTTCCTTTTATTCCAGGTAAAACAAAACCTCTTTGAAGTATTAACTAATGTAGTAGGAGAGTTATATTAGAAACCCGTTTTTTTTTCACAAATTAATAGGAGAGTTCCATATCTAAGTTGGATATAAGAAAGCTTACCATATATAACATAAGATTTCTCCGCCAATTCCTTCTAGTCGGGCCTCTCTGTCCGTTATTATACCCTGAGAAGTGGAAAGAATTACAATTCCCATCCCGCCTAAAATTCTAGGAATTCGTTGATAGTTCGAATAGATTCGTAGACCGGGTCGACTGATCCGTTTTAAATTTAAAACAGTTTTATATGGCCCTTTCCTATTCCTTCTATGTCGTAGGGTTAAAACCAAAAAATATTTGTTGCTTTCCTGATGTTTCCTCACGTTTTCAATAAAACCTTCTCTTAACAGTATTTTAAGAAGGTTTTCGGTGATGTTAGTAGATGGTATTCGAACCGTTCCTTTTCTATTCATGTCAGCGTTTCGTATAGAAGTTATTATATCAGCAATAGTGTCTTTACCCATGATAAACTAAAATTATTGTTGCCCCCGAATTTGGATATGATCAACATGTTTTTTTTCTTTATATATTTTTTTTATGATATGAATTGTTAAAGATATATGCGTGAGAAAAATCTACTAATTCATTTTATCTATTTTATTCATATTTTATTCAAATGCTATAACTATATTATATTGGAGTCTTATCTTTATTATACTTATAGTACTTCAGGTGCTAATGAAACTATTTTAGTGAAATTTAACTGTCTCAATTCCCGTGCGATCGCACCAAAAATTCTAGTTCCTTTGGGATTTCCTTCTTGATCAATAACAACCGCAGCATTGTCATCATATCGTAGTATCATACCATTGTCACGTTTGAGTTCTTTACAAGTACGTACAATTACAGCTCTGATCACTTCAGATTTTTCTAAAGGTGTATTTGGTATTGCTTCCTTGATTACAGCAACAATAACGTCACCAATATGAGCATATCGTCGATTACTAGCTCCTATAATTCGAATACACATCAATTCTCGGGCCCCGCTGTTGTCCGCTACATTTAAATGGGTTTGAGGTTGAATCATATCATTTTTTTTATTTGCTCTTTTGATGCAAAGGGGCGAAGTAAAAAAAAAAGAAATATTGTTTGTCAAAAAAAAAAAAGAAACCTACAATTGTTTTTTTTTTCATTCCAAAGACTTCTTTCCTTTGGTTCTACATTCCTATCCTGAAATAATTAATTGAGTTCGTATAGGCATTTTGGATCCCGCTATTGAAATAGCCCTTCTGGCTACATTTTCTGCTACTCCGCCCATTTCATAAAGTATTCTACCCGGTTTAACGATAGCTACCCAATATTCGGGAGATCCTTTCCCTGAACCCATACGCGTTTCTGCGGGTCTTACTGTAACTGGTTTGTCTGGAAATATACGTACCCATATTTTTCCACCGCGGCGCACGTTTCGTGTCATTGCTCGCCGCCCTGCTTCTATTTGTCTAGATGTGATCCACGCGGGTTCAAGTGCCTGAAGAGCATATCTACCGAAGCAAATACGATTACCTCTATAAGATATTCCTTTCATTCTTCCTCTATGTTGTTTACGGAATCTGGTTCTTTTGGGGTTATAGTTGATGGTTGTTTCTCAATTAATTCCATCTCTACTACAGAACCGGACATGAGAGTTTCTTCTCATCCAGCTCCTCGCGAATGAAACAATTATAAAATAATATAGATGTATTTAATGATATTTTAGATAATATAATGTCATTTTTTTATAACGAGTCTTTATTTGGTTTTGTCTTTTTTATTATCATATCGGATTGACAAAAATTTTTTAATCCAATAAAATAAAAACTTTCGCGAACGGAT